CTATACATTATTTTTTTATTTTTTAATAATGTATTGTTTGTTTTGGTTTGGATTGAGCATGTGCTCCCTTCGACTTTAGCCTGGTTTAGGGGTTTGACAGGAAAATAATGAGGTTGTTAGGAGCAAGGGGGGTAGGGGGGTTTGACGAAAATTTAGCGGGGGGGAAATCTTAATATTATCTGGGTTAAATAAATAAGTGTTATGCACTTGATATATCTTAATGTGGTTATTTATTTAATGTCTTTCCAACATTCAATTACATTACCTTTAAAGCAATACATTATGTTCCACCTTCGTGGGCCTTTTAGAAGGTGTCTCACATGTAAGATGAAAGGAAACCCTAAAAAAATACCAAATGCCTTTAAATTAATGCTCGGCTTGGTGGGTAACGAGTTTAATGTATAACACCATTAATCAGATGCCGGATACAATTCAGGTTATGTGGGTTTCTTGATGTGGGAACCTGAAATAGGAACCAAATGCCAGTAATAGTTCATTTTATGCTACCCTACAATTATTGCCCTTGACCTTTCAATAAACGTATTCACTTGACTTATACTGGTTGGTGGTTTCTTACTACATCCGAATTTCTCTTGACTTTACTGTTGATTAAAGCATAGAAACTGTGGCTGATGGTATTTATAATGGAATCAAGGATTTTCTTTCTATGTGTTGAGAAGTCCATGTTGATTTTTAAGATTCATTGATCTTATTGGTGTATGTTATGCTTTATGGACTAAACAGGAATGTTTGTTAATCATTAATCTGTTAGTTATTTCATTTTAGGTGAGAGATAATATTTTGTATATCACTGGTTTTTACACTTTTTAGTTAGGTTTATCATGTTATTTCTAGTACTTATGTTATGTTTATCTTCGTTGTTTATGCAATGTGCTGATGAATATGTATTTATGTGGTATAATACATAATATGTAATATAATACATACAGATATGGTATTAAACCATAATATATGTTTCAGAGGGTGGTCTAATTTATGATCTCAGCTTTGGGAGTTGAGGATGGAAGTTAAAGTCTTTTCTCTCTGATCTTTAGCGCTAGGAAGAACTTTAATCTTCAATCTTCGGATTACAAAACCGATGCTTTGGCTATTAAGCTACTAGGGCTTATCAATTTATTATTTTGTTTTCTAGTCAACCTGCTAGTGGGTTTAGTACTAGAAATAATAAGAAGTAAAGTACGGATGCCACTTGGCCGATGATAATGTATGGGTGTTCTACTGGTATTCCTCCGATTCATGTTAGTACTAGTATGTCTGCTACTAAGATTCAGAATAGGAGTTGTGAAGCTGGTCGGAATGTAAGTCCTCGTTGTTTTGAAGTGTGAAGGATTGGTACTACTATTAGGACCAGGATAGAGGATAGTAGGGCTAGTACTCCGCCAAGTTTGTTGGGGATTGATCGTAGGATGGCGTAGGCAAATAGGAAGTATCATTCTGGCTTGATGTGTGGTGGGGTGACTATGGGGTTTGCTGGGGTGAAGTTATCTGGATCTCCAAGAAGATTTGGGTAGAATAGGGCAAGTATTGTTAGGGCGGTCAGTATAATAATGAATCCTAATAGGTCTTTGTAGGAGAAGTATGGGTGGAATGGGATTTTGTCTGCGTCAGAGTTTAATCCTACTGGGTTGTTCGATCCTGTTTCATGGAGGAATAAGAGGTGAATTATTGTAGCACCGGCAACTACAAATGGGAATAGGAAGTGGAATGCGAAGAATCGAGTTAATGTGGCGTTGTCAACTGAGAAGCCTCCTCAGATTCATTGGACTAGGGAGTCTCCTACGTATGGGACGGCAGATAGTAGGTTGGTAATTACTGTAGCACCTCAGAATGATATTTGTCCTCATGGAAGTACGTACCCTACGAATGCTGTTATTATTACTAGTAGGAATAGTACGACTCCAATGTTTCATGTTTCTTTGTAAAGGTATGAGCCGTAGTAAAGTCCTCGGGCAATGTGTAGGTAGAGGCAAATGAAAAAGAAGGAGGCTCCGTTTGCATGTAAGTTACGGATCAATCATCCGTAATTGACGTCTCGGCAGATGTGGGCTACTGAAGAGAAGGCGGTTGAGATGTCTGATGTGTAGTGTATGGCTAGGAATAATCCTGTAACGATTTGTGAGATAAGGCATAATCCTAGGAGAGAGCCAAAATTTCATCATGCTGAAATGTTGGATGGGGTTGGTAGATCCACTAGGGCATCGTTAGCAATTTTTAGAAGTGGGTGGGTTTTTCGTAGGCTTGCCATTATTGTTTCTATAGTTGAATTACAACGGTGGTTTTTCATATCATTGGTTTCGGTTAAAGTCCGGGTAGAAATTATGAGTTATTTTGTTTTTCTTTTTTTGGTTATATTGGTGTTGGGGTTCTTGGGTGTGGCTTCTAATCCTGCTCCTTATTTTGCTGCTTTAGGGTTGGTGTTGGCAGCTGCTGGGGGTTGTGGGGTTTTAGCAGGGTATGGTGGGTCGTTTATTTCTTTAGTACTGTTTCTTATTTATTTGGGTGGTATGTTAGTAGTGTTTGCATATTCTGCTGCTCTTGCTGCTGAACCATACCCGGAGTCATGGGGGGATTGGTCTGTTTTGGGGTATGTGGTTGGTTATATTTTTCTTTGTGTTTTAGGTATTGGTGTATTTAATGTGGAATGGTTTGATTGTTACTGTGGGATTGTTGATGAATATCGGGATTTTTCAGTGTTGCGTGGAGATTCTAGTGGAGTTTCTTTTATTTATTATTTGGGTGGAGTGATATTAATTGTTTGTGGGTGGGCTTTGTTACTTACTCTTTTTGTTGTTCTTGAATTAACTCGTGGTCGTAGTCGTGGGGCTTTGCGAGCAATTTAGAATATTATTATTATGAGGATAATTAGGGCGTTTGTTAGGAAGAATGTTGCTAGGTATACTTTAATAAGTCCTTGTTGTGGGTTGTTAATGATTTTGATTATAGGAAGTTGAATGTTTACGATTCCTTTTGGTCCTAGTTTTTCAAATCATGTTTGATCTACTAGTTGGGTGGCTACTTTTTGTCCTAGTGCCAGAGTTAGTTTTGGGGCCATTCGGTGGATTACAGCTGGGAAGTAGCCTAACATATTTGAGAAGTTATGTGCTTTGGTGTATGGCTTAGTTTTGTATTGTTTGTTTGTTAGGTTTGTTAGTTCTATGGCGGTAAGTAGTCCGATAACGGTAACTATTAGGGCGCTTAGTTTTAATGTTGGGGGTATTGTTATGATTGGTGTTTTTATTGGTATGAAATTTGATGTGATGATTAGACCTGCAATGATGCTTCCTCAAGCGAGTCGTTTGATTGGGTTTAAGACTGCAGGGTTGTTTTCGTTAATTGGAGAGAGTGGAAGAAATCGTGGTTGTCCTATTGAAGCAAAGAAGATAATTCGGAAGCTGTATACAGCTGTGAATGAGGTGGCGATCAAGGTTAAGGTTAGGGCTCAGGCGTTAAGGTATGATGTGTTTATGGCTTCGATAATTGCGTCTTTGGAGAAGAATCCTGCTAGGAATGGGGTGCCTGTTAGGGCTAAGCTGCCGATTGTTATGCAAGATGAAGTGAATGGAAGTAGTTTGTGTAGTCCTCCTATTTTTCGGATATCTTGTTCATCGTTTAAGCTGTGAATGATAGACCCTGAACAGAGGAATAGTATTGCTTTGAAGAATGCGTGTGTACAAATATGCATGAATGCAAGTTGTGGTTGGTTTAATCCAATAGTTACTATTATAAGTCCGAGTTGGCTGGATGTTGAAAATGCTACAATTTTTTTGATATCATTTTGTGTTAGTGCACAAGTGGCTGTGAATAGTGTGGTTAGTGCTCCTAAACATAGGCAGGTTGACAGAACTGTTTGGTTGTTTTCTATTATTGGGTGTAGTCGGATTAGTAAAAAGATTCCTGCTACTACTATCGTACTTGAATGCAGTAGGGCAGAGTCTGGTGTGGGGCCTTCTATTGCTGATGGTAGTCATGGGTGTAATCCAAATTGGGCGGATTTTCCTGTTGCGGCAACGACTAGTCCCATGAGAGGGAGTGTCAGGTCTATTTCTTTTGAGATGATAAATAATTGTTGAATTTCTCAGCTGTTTAGGTTTATTGCCATTCAGGCCATAGATAAGATGAGGCCAATATCTCCAACTCGGTTGTAGATGACGGCTTGGAGTGCTGCGGTATTTGCGTCTGCCCGTCCGTATCATCAGCCGATTAGGAGGAATGATATAATTCCTACACCTTCTCAGCCAATAAATAGTTGAAATAGATTGTTGGCTGTTACTAGGATGATTATTGCTACTAGGAATATGAGTAAATATTTAAAGAATCGGTTCATGTTTGGGTCTGCGTGTATATATCATGAGGCGAATTCTAGGATTGATCATGTAACGTACAGGGCAACTGGGGTGAAGATGATTGAATAATGGTCGAATTTGAAGCTTGTGTTTAAGTCGAATGTTATTGTGTTGGTTCATTGTCAGTTTGTTAGCACTGTTTCTATTCCTTGGTCTAAGAATAGGAATAGAGGGATCAGGCTTACGAAGAATGATGTTTGGACAGCAGTTTTAACATGTGTTACAGCTCAGTCTTTTTTTATTGGGTTTGGGTTTAATGTTATTATGATTGGGTAGATTAGTAGCGTGAGAATGATTAGAAGGCTTGAATTTAGTGTTAAAGTTGTTGAGGGCATAGCCACTACTTGGAGTTGCACCAAGAGTTTTTGGTTCCTAAGACCAATGGATGGACTATTATCCTTTAGGGGCCGAGTGAGCCGTGGATTTAAACCACGGTCTTGAAGGACTAGCAATTCTTCAGGCTTGTGTCTTACTCTCTCGGTAAGCAAAGAGGTTTTATCTCCTATTTTTAGAATCACAATCTAATGTTTTAGTTAAACTATATTTACATAAGCATCATCCTCATATTAGTTCAGGTTTTAGCACTAGAAGTAGTACTGGAATGAGGTGTATTGCAATTAGTAGGTGTTCTCGGGTGTGTGATGGTTCTAAGCCAATGATGTGATTTGGGGTTGGGCCACGTTGCGTTATTAGGAATATGTATAGTGAATATCCGGCTGTGATTAGTGTCCCTAATCCTGTTAATGCAATAGATCAGTATGATCAGTTAAACATGGATGTGATGATTATTAGTTCTCCTATTAGGGTTGGCAGTGGGGGGAGTGCCAGGTTGGCTAGGTTGGCAATGAATCATCAGGCGGCTATTAAAGGAAGGATTATTTGTAGGCCTCGGGCTAGTAGTAGGGTGCGGCTGTGGGTTCGTTCGTAGTTGGTGTTGGCTAGACAAAATAATGCTGATGATACTAGTCCATGGGCGATTATTAGGATAATTGCTCCTGTAAACCCTCATGGGGTTTGGATGAGGATTCCTCCTGCTACTAGGCCCATATGGCTGACTGATGAGTATGCAATTATGGATTTTAGGTCTGTTTGTCGTAAGCAGATAGAGCCGGTCATAATGATTCCTCAGAGGGCGAGGATGATGAATGGGTAGGCTAGTTCTTTGGTTAGTGGAGTTAAAATAATAATCATTCGTATTATCCCATATCCGCCTAGTTTTAGTAGCACGGCGGCTAGAACTATGGACCCTGCTACTGGGGCTTCTACATGGGCTTTTGGCAGTCATAGGTGGACCCCATAAAGTGGCATTTTTACTAGAAATGCTATCAAGCAGCCTGCTCATCATAGTTTATCCCCTCATGAAGATAAAATGAGGGGTTTTGTATATTGAATTGTGAGTATTGATAGGGTGCCGAGGTCTTTTTGTAGTGCTAGCAGTGCAACAAGTAGTGGGAGTGAGCCTGCTAGTGTATAGAATAGAAAGTAAGTTCCTGCGTTGAGTCGTTCTGTTTGGTTTCCTCATCGGGTAATAATAATTAGGGTTGGAATTAATGTGGCTTCAAATATTACATAAAATATGATGATTTCTGTTGCTCCGAATGCTATGATTAAGAATATTTGTAGGGAGATTAGTAGTGTAATGTAGGATCGTTGGCGGTTAATTGGTTCTAGGCGTATATGGTTTTGGCTTGCTAGGATTATTAATGGAAGAAGTCAGCAGGATAGGACCAGGAGTGGTGTTGATAGGGGATCTGTTGCTAGATAAGTGTTTGTGGTGGATCATCCTATTTCTGAGTCTCATTTAAACCATGTTAGGCTAATAGATGCAATGATGAAGCTCTGGTAGGTGGTTGTGGTTCATAGTCATTTTTTGTTCACTAATCAAGTGGTGGGGATGAGCATGATGGTAGGAATTAGTACTTTTAGCATTGTAGTAGATTAAGGTTTATTAGATGATCTGTGCCGTGTGTACGTGAGGTAGCTACTAGGAGGGCTAGGCCTGCACTGGCTTCACAGGCGGAAAAAGCTAGTAGTATTATTGGTGCTGAGGAGAATATGGTGGATTCTGTTTGGAAAGATCATAAGGCTATGGCAATGTATAGTGATAATATTATTGCTTCTAGACAAAGGAGGGCGGACAATAAATGTTTTCGGTGAAAGGCTAAGCCTGAGAATCCTAGGGTAAATGCCAATGTGAAGCTGAAGTGTACTGGAGTCATAAGACGATCATGGAGTTGAACCATGTTCTGCTGAGCCGAAATCAGCGATCTTTACATTGGACTAATCGTCTATTCAGCTCATTCTAGTCCTCCTTGAATTCATTCGTATACCAGTCCTAGGGTTAGTAGAATAATAATTGACATGGCCCAGAAGAATGCGTGTGTGGTGTTAGGCAATTGATCTCCTCATGGGAGGGGGAGCAGAAGTGCAATTTCTAGGTCGAATAGCAGGAATAGGATTGCTACTAGAAAGAAGCGTATTGAGAATGGGAGTCGGGCAGATCCGAGTGGGTCAAAGCCGCATTCATAGGGGGAAAGTTTTTCTGAGTCAGGGTTTATTTGGGGGAGTCAAAATGAGACTGTAATCAGTACGCAAGAAAGGACAGTGGTAATAATTAGGATTGAGATAATAGGGTTCATTATCTTTCCCTGGGCTTTAACCAGGATTAAATAATTGGAAGTCATTTGTATTGGAGTTAATACTAGAAAGATTATGAGCCTCATCAATAAATTGAGACATATAGGAATAGTCATACTACGTCAACGAAATGTCAGTATCATGCGGCGGCTTCGAATCCAAAGTGATGTTCTGAAGTAAAGTGATATTTGATTTGGCGTAGGAAGCATACTGCTAAGAAGGTGGAGCCGATAATGACATGAAGGCCGTGGAATCCAGTGGCTACGAAGAATGTTGATCCATAGACTCCATCTGCAATGGTAAATGGGGCTTCGTAATATTCTATGGCTTGTAGGAGTGTGAAATAAAACCCTAAAATGATTGTGAGGGCTAGGGATTGGATAGCTTGTTTTCGTTCCCCTTCTATGATGCTATGGTGTGCTCATGTAACTGTAACGCCTGAGGCAAGTAGGACAGCTGTGTTTAGTAGGGGCACTTCGAATGGGTCTAGCGTAATGATGCCAGTTGGAGGTCAGCATCCTCCTAGTTCTGGGGTTGGAGCTAGGCTTGAGTGGTAAAAGGCTCAGAAGAACCCTAGGAAAAAGAATACTTCTGAGGTAATAAATAGGATTATTCCGTACCGTAATCCTTTTTGTACTGGTGGTGTGTGGTGTCCTTGGAAGGTTCCTTCTCGTACGATGTCTCGTCATCATTGGTATATTGTAAGTAAAAGTAGGATTATTCCTAATGTTATTAGGGTTGTTGTTTGGAAGTGGAATCATATGGCTGTTCCTGATGTTACTAGTAGGGCGGCTACTGCGCCTGTTAGGGGTCATGGGCTTGGGTCAACTATGTGATATGCGTGTGCTTGGTGTGCCATTATACGTTTTCTTGAAGATATAGGCTTAGTAGGAGGACAAATACGTAAGCCTGGATTATAGCAACTGCTACTTCTAGTAATGTTAAAAGAAATAGTACTGTTGCTGTTAGGATAGCTACTGTAGGCATTATTGGTAAAAGTACAAAGACTGCAGTGGCAATGAGTTGAATTAAGAGGTGGCCTGCTGTCAGGTTTGCTGTAAGTCGTACACCTAGGGCTAGTGGGCGAATAAATAAGCTAATTGTTTCGATAATAATAAGTACTGGAATAAGAGGGACTGGTGTCCCTTCTGGCAGTAGGTGTCCTAGTGCTACAGTTGGTTGGTTTCGTATTCCGATGATTACTGTGGCGAGTCATAGTGGGACTGCAAATCCTATATTTAGGGATAATTGGGTTGTTGGTGTGAATGTGTATGGGAGTAGTCCTAGTAGGTTTGTTGTTAATAGGAATAGTATTAGAGATGTCAGTAAAATTGCTCATTTATGTCCTCCAACATTTAGTGGGAGAAGGAGTTGTTGTGTGAATCGGTTAATGAATCAGCCTTGTAGGGTTAGGATTCGGTTATTTAGTCATCGGGATGTTGGGGTAGGGAAGAGAATTCATGGTAGGATTAGGGCTAAAGTAATTAAAGAAATTCCTATGAATGTGGGGCTTATGAATTGGTCGAAAAAACTTAATATCATGGTCAGTTTCAGGAGTCTATTTTTGGTTTTTTTGCAGTTTGCAGGTTTGGTTCATTATTAAACGTGTGTGCTATCACTTTTGTTGGAAGAATAGCTAAGAACACGGCCCATGAGAATACTAGGATCGTGAATCAGGGGGCGGGATTTAACTGTGGCATGTCACCAAGGGTGGTTGGGAGTCACCAATCTTTAGCTTAAAAGGCTAACGCTGTTTCCCTAGTTTAGCTTCTTAGTGAGGCGTCTTCTAGCATTATTGAGGATCAGTTTTCGAAGTGTTGTAGGGGAACTGCTTCAACTACGATTGGTATAAAGCTGTGGTTTGCGCCGCAGATTTCAGAGCATTGTCCATAATATACTCCCGGTCGGGCGGCAATAAATGCTGTTTGGTTGAGACGTCCTGGTACTGCGTCCATTTTCACCCCTAAGGATGGGACTGCTCATGAGTGTAAGACGTCTTCTGCTGTAACTAATACTCGTACAGGTGATTCTATAGGTACTACTATTCGATGGTCTGTTTCTAGCAGTCGGAATTGTCCTGGGGTTAAGTCTTGTGTTGGGATCATGTACGAGTCAAATCCAAGGTCTTCATAATCAGTATACTCGTAGCTTCAGTATCATTGATGTCCGATTGCTTTAATTGTTAGATGTGGGTCATTGATTTCGTCTATTAGGTAAAGGATCCGTAGAGAGGGGAGTGCGATTAGAATTAGAATTGCTGCTGGTAATACGGTTCACACGATTTCAATTTCTTGTGAGTCTAGGATAAACATGTTAGTAACTTTGGCAGTTACTATTGCTACAATAATGTAAAGTACTAGGACGCTAATTAGGAAGACAATTATTAGCGCATGGTCGTGAAAATGAAGTAGTTCTTCTATCAGGGGTGAGGCTGCGTCTTGAAAACCTAGCTGTGAGGGATGTGCCATTTAGTTCAAGATACGCAGGGGTTTAACCTACAACTCTGCCTTGACAAGGCAGTGTAATGTTTATTACTAGAATCTTATTAAAAGAAAGTGGCAGAGTGGTTATGCGGCTGGCTTGAAACCGGCAAATGGGGGTTCAATTCCTTCCTTTCTTGAATGTGGGCTTTGGCTTCTGGTTTTTGATCATCTGAGGGGGGTTGAACTCGGACGTACGCTGGTTCTTCGAATGTGTGGTATGGTGGAGGACATCCGTGTAGTCATTCAACATTTGTTTCTGTAAGCTCTACTCATTTTACTTCTCGTTTGGCAGTGAATGCTTCTCAGAGGATAAATAGGAACAGTACTACGGCTGTAAGAGAGATTAGTGATCCAATAGAGGAGATTGTATTTCATAGGGTGTAGGCATCTGGGTAGTCTGAATAACGTCGTGGTATTCCTGCTAATCCCAGGAAATGTTGTGGGAAGAAGGTTAGGTTTACCCCTACGAACATAATTCCAAAGTGTACTTTTGTTCATGTGTCATGTAGTGTATATCCTGAGAACAGGGGGAATCAGTGTACAAAGCCTCCTATGATGGCAAAGACTGCTCCTATGGAGAGAACGTAATGGAAATGAGCTACTACATAGTATGTGTCATGTAATACAATATCGATTGATGAGTTTGCTAGTACGATACCTGTTAGACCTCCAACTGTAAATAGGAAGATAAAACCTAAGGCTCAAAGGAGTGGGGTTTCTCATTTGACGGCCCCTCCGTGCAATGTGGCTAGCCAGCTGAATACTTTTACTCCGGTTGGAATTGCGATGATTATTGTGGCGGAAGTGAAGTAAGCACGGGTGTCTACATCTATCCCTACTGTAAACATATGGTGTGCTCATACAATGAATCCCAGAAGTCCGATGGCCATCATTGCTCAGACCATTCCTATGTATCCAAATGGTTCTTTCTTACCGGAATAATAAGCAACGATGTGTGAGATTATTCCAAATCCTGGCAAGATTAAAATGTATACTTCTGGGTGACCAAAGAATCAGAATAGGTGTTGGTAGAGGATTGGGTCTCCACCCCCTGCAGGGTCAAAGAAGGTTGTATTTAGGTTTCGGTCAGTTAGAAGTATTGTAATACCTGCAGCTAGGACTGGCAGGGATAGGAGTAACAGAACAGCGGTTACTAAAACAGCTCATACAAATAGAGGGGTTTGGTACTGTGTAATGGCTGGTGGCTTCATGTTAATAATTGTAGTGATAAAATTAATGGCTCCCAGGATTGATGAAATCCCTGCAAGGTGGAGTGAGAAAATTGTCAGGTCAACAGATGCTCCGGCATGAGCTAAGTTTCCAGCTAGGGGTGGATATACAGTTCAACCTGTACCAGCCCCGGCTTCTACTCCTGAAGAGGCCAGTAGGAGAAGGAATGATGGTGGTAGAAGTCAAAAGCTTATGTTGTTTATTCGGGGGAATGCTATGTCCGGAGCGCCGATCATTAATGGTACAAGTCAGTTGCCAAATCCTCCAATTATTACTGGCATTACTATAAAGAAAATCATTACAAAGGCATGCGCTGTGACGATGACATTGTAAATTTGGTCATCTCCAAGAAGGGCGCCTGGTTGACTTAATTCGGCACGGATTAGAAGGCTTAGTGCGGTCCCCACTATTCCGGCTCAGGCACCAAATACTAGATATAGGGTACCAATGTCTTTGTGATTAGTAGAAAAGAATCAACGGGTGATTGCCACAGGTAAGATGGCTGAATGTTTAAGCGGTGGGCTGTAGTCCCATATACAGAGGTTTAATTCCTTTTCTTATCAAGCTCTGTGGTGTATGACACATTAGATTGCAAATTTAAAGATGCAGGCTCGCGCCTGCCGGAGCTTTAAGTTATACCCCCCCCCCCCCCCCCCCCACGGGGGGTAGGTGGATGCTCGCTGGCTTGGGCGCTTAGCTGTTAACTAAGATTTTGGGGGATCGAGGCCCTCCCATCTATTAAGGCCTTAGCTTAATTAAAGCATCTGAGTTGCATTCAGGATATGTGGGATAAAGTCCTGCAGGTCTTATCAGGGACTAGGAGATTTTCACTCCTGCTTAAAGCTTTGAAGGCTTTTGGTCTTGGTTCTATCCTAAGTCTCTATGTTGTTATTGCTATTACTGCTGGGGTTATCGGGAGTATTATAGCTGTTAGGATTATTGTAATTGATAGGGGTATTGTTATTTGTTTTGATTTTAGTCGTCATGGGGTTTTGGCATTGTTTGTGTTTGGTGAAATTGCTAGTGTTATGGCGTAGCATAGTCGTAGGTAGAAGAATAGGCTTAGTAGAGCTGTTATTGCTATTAGTGTAGCGATTAATGGGAGGTCTTGTTTTGTTAATTCTTGTAGAATTATTCATTTTGGTATGAACCCAGTTAGTGGGGGTAGACCCCCTAATGATAGTATGGTGGCCATGGTTAGTGTTGTAAGGATTGGGGCTTTTGTTCATCCTGTTGCCAGTGTGTTGATTTTTGTAGCGGTGGTTATTTTTAGTGCTATGAAAGCCGATGATGTCATGATAATATAGATTATTAGGTTTATGATTATTAAATTTGGTAAGTATTTTATTACAATTATTATTCATCCTATGTGTGCAATTGAGGAGTATGCTAGGATTTTTCGTAGTTGTGTTTGGTTTAATCCACCTCATCCTCCTACAAGGGCAGATATTACTCCTAGTATAATTATTAGTGGTTGTTCTGCTCCCGGTGAGAGTTGATAAATTAGGGCTATTGGCGCTAGTTTTTGTCATGTTGACAGGATTAGTCCTGTGGTTAGGTCTAGGCCTTGTAGTACTTCTGGTAGTCAGAAATGTATTGGGGCTAGTCCTACTTTAAGTCCTAGGGCAATGATTGTAATTGTAGTGATTATTGGGTGAGATAGTTGTTGAATCTCTCATTGTCCTGTGATTCATGCATTTGATGTGGTTGAGAATAGTATTAGTGCTGCTGCTGTGGCTTGTGTTAGGAAGTATTTTGTTGTTGCTTCTACAGCTCGTGGGTGATGGTGTTGGGCTATAAGGGGAATAATGGCTAGTGTATTGATTTCCAATCCTATTCAGGCGAGTAGTCAGTGTGAGCTAGCGAATGTGATTGTGGTGCCCAGTCCTAAGCTTGTTAGTATGATGAAGATTACATATGGGTTCATTAGCAAAGGAAGGATTTTAACCAACATGTTCGGGGTATGGGCCCGAGAGCTTGTTTAGCTGACTTTACTAGGAAGTGGTGTAGTGGGAGCACCAAGAGTTTTGATCTCTTGAGGATGGGTTCGAGTCCCTTCTTCCTAAGGAAATGGGGGGATTTTAACTCTCATAATCTACTCTATCAAAGTAGCCCTTTATCATTCAGGCACATTTCCTTTTAGTTGTTTGGGGGGAGGCCTGCCATGGTAATGGGTAAGGCTAGGTTTCAGATAAGTAGGGCTAGGGTTAGTGGAAGGAAGTTTTTTCATATTAAATGCATTAGCTGGTCGTATCGAAATCGTGGGTAAGAGGCTCGTACTCATAAGAATATGATGGATAGTATAGTTGCTTTTATTATTAGGTTTATTGTTGTTAGTTCTGGAATTAGTGGGGTGTGTATTGCTCCTAAGAATAGGATTGTTGATAGTGTATTTATTAGTAGAATGTTTGAGTATTCGGCTAGGAAAAATAGGGCAAATGGTCCTCCTGCATATTCTACATTGAAACCAGATACTAATTCTGATTCTCCTTCTGTGAGGTCAAATGGGGCTCGGTTTGTTTCAGCTAGTGTTGAGATGTATCATATTGCTGCTAGTGGTCAGGCTGGGGCTATTAGTCATGTTGCTTCTTGTGCGATGTTAAATGTTTTTAGGTTGAATCCCCCTACGATAATAATAATTGAGAGAAGAATTAGGCCTAGGCTTACTTCATATGAGATTGTTTGGGCTACGGCACGTAGGGCCCCAATTAGAGCGTATTTGGAGTTTGAAGCTCATCCTGATCCTAGGATTGAATATACTGCGAGGCTTGATAGGGCTAGGACGAATAAAATTCCTAGGTTAAGTTCTACTACTGGATAAGGTATTGGTATTGGGGCTCATAGTGTTAGGGCGAGGGTTAGTGCAAGGGTTGGGGTAGCTAGAAATAGGAATGGGGATGCGGTTGAAGGGCGTACTGGTTCTTTGATGAATAGTTTTACTCCGTCAGCGATTGGTTGAAGGAGGCCGTATGGTCCGACGATGTTTGGTCCTTTTCGTAGTTGTATATATCCTAATACTTTTCGTTCTAGAAGTGTTAGGAATGCGACGGCTAGAAGTACTGGGACAATGTATGCTAGAGGATTAATGATGTGAGTAAGGATAGTGTTCATAGCTGAAGGAGGGGAGTTGAACCCCTGGGTGGAAGGTCTTAGGCCTTCTGCAATTACCGGGCTCTGCCACCTTAGCATACCATTATCTTTGGTTGATTTAATATGCCTCTTTGTCTGTTTTATTTGTTTTCAGCAGGTAGAGGTGGGGCTTGCTTTTAGTATTGGCCCCCTTCATTCCGGTCCTTTCGTACTGGGAAGAAGTAATTTCATAGATAGAAACCGACCTGGATTACTCCGGTCTGAACTCAGATCACGTAGGACTATTAATCGTTGAACAAACGAACCCTTAATAGCGGCTGCACCATTAGGATGTCCTGATCCAACATCGAGGTCGTAAACCCTTTCGTCGATATGGACTCTGGGAAAGGATTGCGCTGTTATCCCTAGGGTAACTTGGTTCGTTGATCAGGATTAGTATCCTGGGTCATTTTTGGTCAGATTTTCTGTTGCTTAGAGATGTCTCTCTTGGTTTATGGATTGCCCCTAGTTCCTCGTGGGGGTTTTTCTTTTCCCCATGGTCGCCCCAACCGAAGACATTTGGATCAGTTTACGTCGGGTTTTGTGGCCTTTGTGTTCCTTTTGGTTGGTTTGGTTTCTTTACATGTTTGATCTTTTGTCTAAAGCTCCATAGGGTCTTCTCGTCTTATGTGTTTATGTCCGCTTCTGCACGGGCAGATCAATTTCATTGACTAGGGGAAGGAGACAGTTAAACCCTCGTTATGCCATTCATACAGGTCTCTATTTAAAAGACAAATGATTACGCTACCTTCGCACGGTCAGGATACCGCGGCCGTTAAACCTTGCGGTCACAGGGCAGGCGGGACCTCTAGTACTTCCTTTGTTAGCAAGAGGCGATGTTTTTGGTAAACAGGCGGGGTTTGTGTTTGCCGAGTTCCTTCTTCTCCTTTTAGTCTTTCCTTGAGGCACTCCTGTGTTGGGATAACGGTTTATGGTATTATATAGTTTTTTCTTGTTTTATTGTAGCTTGTTCTTTTTCTCTCTGTTTGGGTCCGTTGATTGTCAGTGGTAGGTCCGTTCTGACTTACACGTGTGCTAGGAGAGGACTTTGGTCCTCTTATTACTGATTTTAGCATTTTTTCTCCTATGTGTGCATAGGATAGCTTAATATTTTTAGGGGGTGGGGAGTGTGTTGTCTTTATTATTGGTTTATATTTACCGGAGCTTTAACGCTTTCTTTACAGGTGGCTGCTTTTGGGCCCACTGAGGTAATTTTGTCCTTTATGTGATATGATCCTTGTCCTCCTGAATAAGGTTGTGTTCTGTTTCAAAGGGGCTGTACCCCCTTTGACTAACTCTTATGTATTGCTTTTGTTCTTTTGGTTGTAATTGTTTCGATTAAAGAATTACATAAGGCTGAACTAATATTCGTTTCTTAAGCAACCAGCTATAACTAGGCTCGGTAGGCTTATCACCTCTACTCGGGGGTCTTCCCACTCTTTTGCCACAGAGACGGGTTGGCCCTAATTAGGCTGCCCCGGAGTAGCTCGTCTAGTTTCGGGGTTTCAAACTAAAGTTCTCTTTGCTTGATTTTTGCTTGCTAAACCATGATGCAAAAGGTACGAGTTTTAGTCTCTGCTTTTTTTTGCTTGTATGGGTTGTTTCATTTCTCTTTCAGCTTTCCCTTGCGGTACTTTTTCTATTGCGCTATGATTTTGTCCTTTTCTATCACCTATACTTGGGGGGAAGAATGGTTTATTTTATGTTTTGTTATTTTGTTATATATGGTTGGTCATTTGTTTTGTTATTGTTAGGCTAGCTATTTTGCTTAGAATGACTCGATTTGCACGAGTGTCTTCTCGGTGTAAGGGAGATGCTGTTCTTTTTAGCTACATTCTAATTTATCCAAGTGCACCTTCCGGTACACTTACCGTGTTCCGCCTTGCCTCCTCTTTTTTTTCTTGTTGTTTTATGGATTGTTTTTTATTGTTGTTCGAGGAGAGTGACGGGCGGTGTGTACGCGCCTCAGAGCCGGTTTCAAAAGAACTCTCTATTTTCTTTTTACTGCTAAATCCACCTTCGGTCGTGCTTATTTCATGGCACTTTTCGTGTTTTTCTGTATCAGAAAATGTAGCCCATTTCATTCCATCTCATTCGCTACACCTCGACCTGACGTTTTGGGTAGAACCCATTAGGCTTGCTTTTAATCTCTCAAGAGGCAAGCTGGCGACGGCGGTATATAGGCGGTTTAGGCAAGAGATGGTGAGGTTTAACGTGGATTATCGGTTATAGAACAGGCTCCTCTAGGTGGGTTTGAGGCACCGCCAAGTCCTTTGGGTTTTAAGCTAACGCTCGTAGTCCCCTGGCGGATGATATTTGTATTTTGTCATCGTTGTTTAAGGCTGAGCATAGTGGGGTATCTAATCCCAGTTTGTTTCTCAACTGTCGTGAGTTCAAAGGTGTTAAAGCTACTTTCGTAGTAGGGCTTCGTTTTGTCCGGTAGCGTATGACAGCTTGGGAAGTGTTTGGCTTTAGTTTATTTGTTTTTTAATCACGCTTTACGCCGTGTAATATCAATTTGAGCCCCTCGTATAACCGCGGTGGCTGGCACGAGTTTTACCGGCTCTTTTGGCCTTGACTAAGTCAAGCTTTCGCTTATTGCTTAATATCTATCACTGCTGAACTCCCTTGTGGGTGTGGCTGAGCAAGGCGTTTTGGGCTACGTGGGTGCGCCTGATGCCGGCTCCTTTTCCCCGAGAGGGGATGTAGGGCATTCTCACGGGTACGCGGGTACTTGCATGTGTAAGTCAGGCCAGAACTGATGTTAAAGTCAGGACCAGGCTTTTGTGCTATCGGAGCTTTTTATGGCTCATCTTGGCATCTTCAGTGCCATGCTTTCTGTTTAAGCTACGTTAAC